TGAGCCTCGTGAGCTACCAAACTGCTCTACTCCGCTCTGTAGATCTGAAAATTGGTGGACCAAAAAGGTTGAATACAAGTTTCTACCATGTCTAGACAAATAGAATAGTCTTTTTTTTTTTTTTTTTACAGAATGGAGCGGGTAGCGGGAATCGAACCCGCATCGTTAGCTTGGAAGGCTAGGGGTTATAGTCGACGTTGGTTGATTTTTTTAACGTCTCTAATTCAAAACCGAACATGAAATTTTTATTTCATTCGGCTCCTTTATGGGTATTCTCACCACTTAACATCTATGTCAGCTTTTTTGTCTGAATGGAACCAAAGCTCTCCGCTTTCTAGATGATCCTTATAGAGTAGGAGATAGAAATTATCCTAAATATCCATCTAATCTACTTACTTCGTTCCCTAATTTCATTCAAAAGATCCTGAGGAAAAGCGTTGGGTTTCCACCGAGCTGAAACAATATACTGATGGTTCTAGTAAACCAAAACTATCGTTTTTTAGCTATTGGGCTTCTATTTCTTTTAAAAATAAAAGAAGATTTAGTTACGATTGGAAATAAACCTTTTTGTATCTTAATCCATAGACCTTTTACTCATATTTATTCAATTGGAATACTTAATCCAATGCAAAATTTTGCTTCGCGACTCTGTACCCATAATTGAATTTGTATTTTGCACGCAAATTCAATTAGTCTTTGGATACTAATTACGAGAATGTATATTCTTCCTCAATATGTTATTGAGAGGAAAAGGATTAAACCCTTTATAAGAACTAAAGTTTTCCTCGAAATATGAATATAAAAAAACTTAAGGATGCCTTAAGTATATCATTTCAAATTCAGTTATTAATAGAACGAATCACACTTTTACCACTAAACTATACCCGCTACATATAGATTATGATACCAACGCTACCCTTTGTCAAGGATAGCTTTTCAAGAAAAGGACTAATCCCACCTTATCGAATCAAACGGAAAAAGTTCATGGCAGTGAGGGATTGGTACTTCAATCGCGGGCCTTTACTTTAGGATTAATAAGGCCCCTCTCGAGTCTGTAAAATACACTTCATCTTGCTGTGCTAATAGCGTATGAACTAAATACTTGCATTTCGATTAAGATTGTATTCTATAGTTTGATTATTCCTACAATAGTGTTACACTAAATACATTAAGAAAGAGATGTGGGGGCAGTACAGTTCACATAAACCCCTTTCTTCTTTCACTTATCAAAAAGCCTGGGCCGTAGGGAAGGAGTGATATGATTTGCAAAAATTCATCATAGACTTCCTATATTCAATAGATCGGGTATTAATTTTTGAGTGTGTTAACTCTATGTTCACGTATTTTATTATACATTATACGTATTTCTATATGTATATAATAATACAAAACCTCCACATATCTATATATGTAGAAATCTCTACATATATATATTATGTACATTATGCAGTAGACCCATAACGGTAAACGAAAGTGGGTCATTTTTCAATAAAAAGCCCTTTTAACTCAGTGGTAGAGTAATGCCATGGTAAGGCATAAGTCATCGGTTCAAATCCGATAAAGGGCTTTTCACTTAGTGGTAGAGTAATGCACCGGTAAGACATAAGTAATAGGTTCGAATCTTATAAAGTACTTTTCTACTAAATTCATTCACTTTTTTGCTTTTCGTTTATAACTTAGTTTAGTGCCAGATGTCCACATTTTTGATCTGAACACTAAATGAAGCATAGAGTTTTAATTGCAAAAAAGAAATGAAATAGGGCTCTTTTTTTTTTACTGTTAGAACAATCAAATCAATACCTGTACTGAACGAATCTAGAATCCTTTTTATTAATCTATATCTTATTCTATAAAATTCCCTAATAAAAATTAAAAATAAAGTAGGGGATGATCCACGAATTAACTTAACTATCAACTAAAAAAAAATCTTATGAAAGCATAACAGAAAAGTAGTAAAGACTCTTTGCTTTGATCTAGTTATACTCTTCGAGCATATTGACAATTCCAAAAAACTGCTCATACTATCATTATAGTATAATAATGAGTGGTTGTATATAGCGCTCTCGTCTAGTGATGCCCCTATCGTCTAGTGGTTCAGGACATCTCTCTTTCAAGGAGGCAGCGGGGATTCGACTTCCCCTGGGGGTAGGGAGTATTATAAAAAGAGGTTAATCATAGATTCTAAAAAACCCTAGAATAAATTCTTCCTGGGTCGATGCCCGAGTGGTTAATGGGGACGGACTGTAAATTCGTTGACGATATGTCTACGCTGGTTCAAATCCAGCTCGGCCCAAAAGTCTAGGGCTTCATGAATATGAACTAAATCTATTTATTTCTTCCATAAAAAAATATCTGATCTATAGAAATAAAGGATAAAGAGAAAAGGATAAAATTTTTTTATAATCCATATCTCTTTGATTCCTTTCTTACAAAGAAAGGAGTTTTTCTTATTGAAAGGTGAATTATATTCTTTTATTTTTTGGGATAAAAAATCGCGGCATACTAGTTATGCCACTCTCACTATACCCTCATATCCTATGTGGGTATGTAATGTAGTATATGATTCGTTCATTTCTTAGAGTACGACAGACAAATCGAATCCTTTTATGGTCCTATTTAAGAGTAGGTATACCATACACCCTGCAGGGATTGTAGTTCAATTGGTCAGAGCACCGCCCTGTCAAGGCGGAAGCTGCGGGTTCGAGCCCCGTCAGTCCCGAACTAGGGTTCAATGAATGGAAAAATTCATCTTTTCCTTTTTTCAACAAAAATTTCCCTGAAAAAGGGGGGCAGGGGGTAAGATCAAATATCTATGGGATGCCCTTACTTCACTTTTTTTATTTCTCATTTCTTAGTAAAAAGAGAGCGGTATAGAATTTTTTTTAACTGCCTCTGATTGATAAGAAAAGACTTACATATCATACGTGCATTAGTATAATTTAATATAAGGAGTTCTTTTTGGAATGAATAATTAGAAAGAATCTACCTCATTCTCAGTCCATTTGCCAATTCCTTCTTTTATGGATTATGGATCCACTCCCATCTTTAGATCCAAAAAGCATATATTTATTAGATAGTACCCTAACAAAATAAAAACCAAGCAACCGCGCTTTTTCCAAAATTAAAATATTTTATCTTTTTTATTTAATATCCTCTTTTCTCCATCTCATTTCTACTTCTACTGCTTATTTGGATGTCATTTATGTGACCCATAGAAAGAAAGTGGGTCATATAATACATACATAATATAATACATACAATTATGTATGTATAACTATAAGAAAAAGGAAGGGAAATCAGATAAGATAAGAAAGACTTTGGGTTATCCATAGAGGGGGTTCCGAATCCAATCAAAAAACCTATTTTTAGTATGGATAAGGGATCTTCCTATGTTATATTACTCCATTATCAACCATGAATTGATTTGAGAGATCCTATATTCCTAATATTGAATTGGTTCAGTATTATCAGAATGCAAGTCCTCCCCTTGAATTTAAAGAACCCCTTTTTTACTCTCCATGGGATTACATCCCGAGTTATTGTGAAAATAAAAAATAAAGAGGTTATGGAAGTTAATATTCTCGCATTTATTGCTACTGCATTGTTCATTCTAATTCCTACTGCCTTTTTACTTATTATTTATGTAAAAACAGCCAGCCAAAAGGGTTAATTGGAATTCCAATTAATCATTGAAGAAATGAAAACAGAATTAAAGAAAATAAGAATCTAAGCCTTAAATGAAAGGATCCGGTTGGAATCATAAAGTGTGGTAGAAAGAACTACATATAGTTTTTTCTACCACACTTTAGATTATTTCTATTCTATTATCTTGAATCTACATAGAATAGATTAGTCGATTAAAAAAGTAGTCTAATTCCATTTCTTTTTTCACTGCATCCACTTAATTTCAATCAAGTCAAAATTAAAAAAATCGAAGAAAATTCTTCATTGGAAGAATCCCCGGAGTGGGAGAAAAATAATACGAGAATATAAACGATAGTAAAGTAAAAGAAAAAAAGAACAAAAAAATTTCTAAGAATAAGAAAATACTCTAAAAGGAAAATGTGCGATATATTGTAAATAGCTTCGTGTAAGAAAGTATAATTTTATTATGTATAGAACTCTTTTTTACTCATCACTTCTAGTAGAAATTCTGAATTATTATAATTGCTTTTTCTATTTTCTTTCTATTCTTATTCTATTAGAGTAGAAGAGAACATAGTAGAATAGAAGGATTCTTTCTTAAAAGAGTTTTTTACAAGAGTGAAACAAAACTAAAGAAAGAGATAAAAAAAAGTTTAGCAAAAAGATTAATACAAAAAAGCAATTAAGGAAAAGAGTTGATACTACAATTCAACTACTCAATCCATTTGTACTATCCCTAGAGTCCACTCCTCCCCCATACTACTAGCGAAAGAGAAAATGTAAAGACCACCATTAAAGCAGCCCAAGCGAGACTTACTATATCCATGCAAATTATGTCTCCTATTTCTATGAAGGATTTTTTCTACTATTGATCAATAATCATAGTGGAATCAAGGGTACAGAGTCAAAAGGGCATTCTGTCCTAAGACTCCGGGTGAATCGGTTAAAAGAATTTATTTCTAACAAATTCTTACATGATTTCTGGTAGAATTAGAGAGTATTAAGTAAAAATATGATACATAGCTCTTTTCCTAAAAAAGAGTAGGGGGATGTCTTGAATAGAATACGCGGGAATAGAGAGATTTTTTCTTCCTTTTGTTACCCTTTTATTTTATGTATATTTTATTTTATGTATATAAGCAAAGGACGTCCGAATATACCATAAAATAAGGATTAGAGAAATATTTATTGGATACCTGTTTATTTTTGACCTAAATCCTACTGCCCTGCTTTCTATCTTTTTATGAAAGAGTGAGGAGACCTTATCCACAACTCAAAAATGTATTTTTAATCAATCTATTCAATCTGATTCTCGACAGAATAAGTAACTTTTACTTTAGTGTATATGGATAGCATACGTTGTACGAAGTATATGTAGTAAGATGTACGAGAAATAAAATGTATGATAATTAGGAAGTTTTTATATTTATTCGCGAAGCCCCTTCTTCGACCTTAGATTGAAAAAAGAATGCCCCTTAGGGATCTTTCGATACGAGGATTTCTTACATCTTCGCCTCCTAGTTTTAAATTCCCGAATCGAATCAATTCCAATTAATAAAAGAATAAGGAAACGCTACCTCATTCTATTGGTAGCCTTTTGATCCAATGCCACCAAAACAAACCCTAGTTTGAGGATAGAACTATGGTATGGACTCTCAAAATCCAGTATCGCCAGACCTAGTTACTCTCTTGCCCAAACTTCTGGGGATACGAAATTTGTCGAGTTTGATCAGTACTATAATCCATTGATCAGGCGGCACCCAGATTTGAACTGGGGATAAAGGATTTGCAGTCCCCTGCCTTACCACTTGGCCATGCCGCCAAAAAATACAATCTAAAATTGAGAAAAAAGAAAGTATTCATCCACATTTTCTTACTAAAACCCCTTTTCCTTCTATTCTATTGAGATTGAGATGGCAAAGGATAAAAAGTGGATTTTCAGTCACAGGCTGCAAAATTCAGAACAAATTGGAACCATTAACTAGAATTTAATTTTTTGCAGTAGTGAACGGCTCTTAAATAGGTATTCTCTCCCCTCCATTCCTTTTAATTACATAATAAAATAGAATAAATGTTTCCCTAATCTGTATATAGGGAAACTCCAGGTTCGAACAGCATTATTATCTAAGGATCCCCTTTATGTACATATCCCCGTGGGGAATCGTGCTTTAATTTTTCATTGCATTAAATATCTTGAATAAAAAAAGGGGAAATTTGCTCTGATATAGATTATGACTTAGCCTTCTTGGCCCGACCAAGTGAAATTACGATAAAAGAGGGGATACATGGATAGTATAGATAACTAAATTGGCAAGTACTTTTTTCCTTTTTTCTAGGACTGTTTTATCAATTCATTTTCATTCCATTTCTACCCCTGCTAAATTGGAACTTTCATCGAAATTGTCTTTATTCATATGTATGAAATACATATATGAAATACATATGTGGAGTTCCCTAGAATTTCATGTGATTCAGTAAACAGAATATAGATTCCATGATTGCTAGATTGATCCGTAGGGATTGATGAAGGGTGAGCTGATAATGGAATTTTTCTTTGATAAATAGGAAACTTAAGATTAAGATGCTCCGGAATGGAAATGAGGGAATGTCCACAATACCCGGATTTAGTCAGATCCAATTCGAGGGGTTTTGTAGGTTCATTAATCAAGGCTTAGCAGAAGAACTTGAGAAGTTTCCAACAATTAAAGATCCAGATCACGAAATTTCATTTCAATTATTTTCGAAAGGATATCAATTGTTAGAACCCTCGATAAAAGAAAGAGATGCTGTGTATGAATCACTCACCTATTCTTCTGAATTATATGTATCCGCGAGATTAATTTTTGGTTTCGATGTGCAAAAGCAAACCATTTCTATTGGAAATATTCCTATAATGAATTCCTTAGGAACCTTTATAATAAATGGAATATATCGAATTGTGATCAATCAAATATTGCTAAGTCCTGGTATTTACTACCGCTCGGAATTAGACCATAAGGGAGTTTCTCTATACACCGGGACTATAATATCAGATTGGGGAGGAAGATCGGAATTAGCAATTGATAAAAAAGAAAGGATATGGGCTCGCGTGAGTAGAAAACAAAAGATATCTATTTTAGTTCTATCATCAGCTATGGGTTCGAGTCTAAGAGAAATTTTAGATAATGTTTCCTACCCCGAAATTTTCTTGTCTTTTCCGAATGCTAAGGAGAAGAAGAGGATTGAGTCAAAAGAAAAAGCTATTTTGGAATTTTATCAACAATTTGCTTGTGTAGGCGGGGACTTGGTATTTTCGGAATCCTTATGTGAGGAATTACAAAAGAAATTTTTTCAACAAAAATGTGAATTAGGAAGAGTTGGTCGACGAAATATGAATCGGAGACTGAATCTTGATATACCTCAGAACAATACATTCTTGTTACCACGAGATGTATTGGCCGCTACGGATCATTTGATTGGAATGAAATTTGGAACGGGTATACTTGAGGATGATGATATGAATCACTTGAAAAATAAACGTATTCGTTCGGTTGCAGATCTGTTACAAGATCAATTCGGACTAGCTCTTGGCCGTTTACAACATGCGGTTCAAAAAACTATCCGTAGAGTTTTCATACGTCAATCGAAACCGACTCCACAAACTTTGGTAACTCCAACTTCAACTTCGATTTTATTAATAACTACTTATGAGACCTTTTTTGGCACATATCCTTTATCTCAAGTTTTTGATCAAACCAATCCATTGACACAAACGGTTCATGGACGAAAAGTGAGTTGTTTGGGTCCTGGAGGATTGACGGGGAGAACTGCAAGTTTTCGGAGCCGAGATATTCATCCGAGTCACTATGGGCGTATTTGTCCAATTGATACATCCGAAGGAATCAATGTTGGACTTACTGGATCCTTAGCTATTCATGCGAGAATTGATCACTGGTGGGGATCTATAGAGAGTCCGTTTTATGAAATATCTGAGAAAGCAAAAGAAAAAAAAGAGAGACAGGTGGTTTATTTATCACCAAATAGAGATGAATATTATATGATAGCAGCCGGAAATTCTTTGTCCTTGAATCAGGGTATTCAGGAAGAACAGGTTGTTCCAGCTAGATACCGTCAAGAATTCCTTACTATTGCATGGGAACAGATTCATGTTAGAAGTATTTTTCCTTTCCAATATTTTTCTATTGGAGGTTCTCTCATTCCTTTTATTGAGCATAATGATGCGAATCGGGCTTTAATGAGTTCTAATATGCAGCGCCAAGCAGTTCCCCTTTCTCGGTCCGAGAAGTGCATTGTTGGAACTGGATTGGAACGCCAAACAGCTCTAGATTCGAGGGTTTCCGTTATAGCCGAACGCGAGGGAAAGATCATTTCTAGTAATAGTCACAAGATCCTTTTTTCAAGTAGTGGGAAGACTATAAGTATTCCTTTAGTTGCCCATAGGCGCTCTAACAAAAATACTTGTATGCACCAAAAACCCCGAGTTCCGCGGGGTAAATCCATTAAAAAAGGGCAAATTTTAGCGGAGGGAGCCGCTACAGTTGGTGGGGAACTTGCTTTAGGAAAAAACGTTTTAGTAGCTTATATGCCGTGGGAGGGTTACAATTTTGAAGACGCAGTACTAATTAGCGAACGTTTGGTATATGAGGATATTTATACTTCTTTTCACATCCGAAAATATGAAATTCAGACGGATACGACAAGCCAAGGCTCCGCTGAAAAAATAACTAAAGAAATACCACATCTAGAAGAACATTTACTCCGCAATTTGGACAGAAATGGAGTTGTGAGATTGGGATCCTGGGTAGAAACGGGTGATATTTTAGTAGGTAAATTAACGCCTCAGATAGCGAGCGAATCGTCGTATATCGCGGAAGCTGGATTATTACGGGCTATTTTTGGCCTTGAGGTATCCACTTCAAAAGAAACTTCTCTCAAACTACCTATAGGCGGAAGAGGGCGCGTTATCGATGTGAAATGGATCCAGAGGGACCCCCTCGACATAATGCTTCGTGTATATATTTTACAGAAACGTGAAATCAAAGTTGGGGATAAAGTAGCCGGAAGACACGGGAATAAGGGGATCATTTCCAAAATTTTGCCTAGGCAAGATATGCCCTATTTGCAAGATGGAACACCCGTTGATATGGTCTTCAATCCCTTAGGAGTACCCTCACGAATGAATGTGGGACAAATATTTGAAAGCTCGCTTGGATTAGCAGGGGATCTGCTAAAGAAACATTATAGAATAGCACCCTTTGATGAGAGATATGAACAAGAGGCTTCAAGAAAACTTGTGTTTTCGGAATTATACGAAGCCAGTAAACAAACAAAAAATCCGTGGGTATTTGAACCCGAGTACCCGGGAAAAAGCAGAATATTTGATGGAAGAACAGGGGATCCCTTCGAACAACCTGTTCTAATAGGGAAGTCCTATATCTTAAAATTAATTCATCAAGTTGATGAGAAAATCCATGGGCGTTCTACTGGGCCCTATTCACTTGTTACCCAACAACCCGTTAGAGGAAGAGCTAAGCAAGGGGGACAACGAGTAGGAGAAATGGAAGTTTGGGCTTTAGAAGGATTTGGTGTTGCTCATATTTTACAAGAGATACTTACTTATAAATCTGACCATCTTATAGCTCGCCAAGAAATACTTAATGCTACGATCTGGGGAAAAAGAGTGCCTAATCACGAGGATCCTCCAGAATCTTTTCGAGTGCTTGTTCGAGAACTACGATCTTTGGCTCTAGAACTGAACCATTTCCTTGTATCTGAGAAGAACTTTCAGGTTAATAGGGAGGATGTTTGATCGGAATAAATAAAAATTCTTTTCTTATTTCTATTTTATGATTGACCAATATAAACATAAACAACTTCAAATTGGACTCGTTTCCCCTCAACAAATAATGGCTTGGGCTAACAAAATCCTACCTAATGGGGAAATAGTTGGCGAAGTTACAAGGCCCTCCACTTTTCATTATAAAACCGATAAACCTGAAAAAGATGGATTATTTTGCGAAAGAATCTTTGGACCCATAAAAAGCGGAATATGTGCTTGTGGAAATTCTCGAGCGAGCGTAGCTGAAAACGAAGACGAAAGATTTTGCCAAAAATGCGGGGTAGAATTTGTGGATTCTCGGATACGAAGATATCAAATGGGATACATCAAACTGGCATGTCCAGTGACTCATATATGGTATTTGAAAGGTCTTCCTAGTTATATTGCGAATCTTTTAGATAAACCCCTTAAGAAATTGGAGGGCCTAGTATATGGCGATTTCTCTTTTGCTAGGCCCAGTGCTAAAAAACCCACTTTCTTACGATTACGAGGTTTATTTGAAGACGAAATTTCATCCTGTAACCATAGCATTTCTCCCTTTTTTTCTACCCCAGGCTTTGCAACATTTCGAAATCGGGAAATTGCGACAGGAGCGGGTGCTATTGGAGAACAATTAGCGGATTTGGATTTGCGAATTATTATAGAAAATTCCTTGGTTGAATGGAAGGAATTAGAAGACGAGGGGTATAGTGGAGATGAATGGGAAGATAGAAAAAGACGAATAAGAAAAGTTTTTTTAATTAGACGCATGCAATTGGCGAAACATTTTATTCAAACAAATGTAGAACCAGAATGGATGGTTTTATGCTTATTACCGGTTCTTCCTCCCGAGTTGAGACCCATTGTATATAGGTCTGGGGATAAAGTAGTGACTTCAGATATTAATGAACTTTATAAGAGAGTTATCCGTCGAAACAACAACCTTGCCTATCTATTAAAAAGAAGTGAATTAGCCCCAGCAGATTTAGTAATGTGCCAGGAAAAATTGGTACAAGAAGCCGTGGATACACTTCTTGATAGTGGATCTCGCGGGCAACCGGCGAAGGATGGTCACAATAAAGTATACAAGTCACTTTCAGATGTAATTGAGGGCAAAGAGGGTAGGTTTCGCGAGACTCTGCTTGGGAAACGGGTTGATTACTCAGGGCGTTCTGTCATTGTTGTGGGCCCTTCGCTTTCATTACATCAATGTGGATTACCTCTAGAGATAGCAATAAAGCTTTTTCAGCTATTTGTAATTCGCGATTTAATCACGAAACGTGCTACTTCTAATGTCAGGATTGCTAAAAGGAAAATTTGGGAAAAGGAACCCATTGTATGGGAAATACTTCAAGAAGTTATGCGGGGGCATCCCGTACTGTTGAACAGAGCACCCACCTTGCATAGATTAGGCATACAGGCCTTCCAACCCACTTTAGTAGAGGGGCGTACTATTTGTTTACACCCATTAGTGTGTAAGGGTTTCAATGCGGACTTTGATGGGGATCAGATGGCTGTTCATCTACCTTTATCTTTGGAAGCTCAGGCGGAAGCCCGTTTACTTATGTTTTCTCATATGAATCTCCTGTCTCCCGCTATTGGGGATCCCATTTGCGTGCCAACCCAAGACATGCTTATCGGGCTTTATGTATTAACAATTGGAAACCGTCGAGGTATTTGTGCAAATAGATATAATAGTTACGGAAACTATCCAAATAAAAAAGTAAACTCCAATAATAATTATTATTCTAAGTATACGAAAGATAAAGAGCCCCATTTTTCTAGTTCCTATGATGCACTGGGAGCTTATAGACAGAAACGGGTCGGTTTAAACAGCCCCTTGTGGCTCCGATGGAAACTAGATCAACGCGTCATTGGGTCAAGAGAAGTTCCGATTGAAGTTCAATATGAATCTTTTGGGACTTATCATGAGATTTATGCCCACTACCTAATAGTGGGAAATAGAAAAAAAGAAACCCGTTCTATATACATTCGAACCACTCTTGGGCATATTTCTTTTTATAGAGAAATCGAGGAAGCCATACAAGGATTTAGTCGGGCCTATTCGTACACTATATAAATAAAGAAGTTAGATTCGGGGATGCCCCCTTTCGGGGGCATTCCGATTTCGCTAGTACCGTCTTTTTTGCCGTGCAAATCCAGATTGAGGAAATGGGGTAAATTAAGTTTTCGAATCACTGACTCAGGCCCATTGTCGAATCCTACTCAGCAATTAATTGTCGAATCCTACTCAGCCAAAAAAGGGGGTACTTATGTATGGCGGAACGGGCCAACCTGGTCTTTCATAATAAAGAGATAGACGGAACTGCGATGAAACGACTTATTAGCAGATTAATAGATCATTTTGGAATGGGATATACATCCCATATACTGGATCAAATAAAGACTCTGGGCTTCCATCAAGCCACTACTACATCGATTTCTTTAGGAATTGAGGATCTTTTAACAATACCCTCTAAAGGGTGGTTAGTCCAAGACGCGGAACAACAGAGTTTTCTTTTGGAGAAACACTTTTATTATGGGGCTGTACACGCGGTAGAAAAATTACGCCAATCCGTTGAGATATGGTATGCTACAAGTGAATATTTGAAACAAGAAATGAATTCGAATTTTCGGATAACGGATCCTTCTAATCCAGTCTATTTAATGTCTTTTTCAGGAGCCAGAGGAAATGCATCTCAGGTACACCAATTAGTAGGGATGAGAGGGTTAATGGCGGATCCTCAAGGACAAATGATTGATTTACCTATTCAAAGCAATTTACGCGAGGGACTTTCTTTAACAGAATATATAATTTCCTGCTACGGAGCTCGCAAAGGGGTTGTAGATACTGCTGTACGAACCGCCGATGCTGGATATCTTACACGTAGACTTGTTGAAGTAGTTCAACATATTATTGTGCGTCGAAGAGATTGTGGTACTATCCAAGGTATTTCTGTGAGTCCTCAAAATGGAATGACGGAAAAACTTTTTGTCCAAACACTAATTGGTCGTGTATTAGCAGACGATATATATATTGGTTCAAGATGCATTGCTGCTCGAAATCAAGATATTGGAATCGGATTAATCAATCGATTCATAACTGCCTTTCGAGCACAACCGTTTCGAGCACAACCAATATATATTAGAACTCCCTTTACTTGCCGGAGCACGTCTTGGATCTGTCAATTATGTTATGGGCGGAGTCCCACTCATGGTGATCTGGTCGAATTAGGGGAAGCTGTAGGTATTATTGCGGGTCAATCAATTGGTGAGCCAGGGACTCAACTAACATTAAGAACTTTTCATACTGGTGGGGTATTCACAGGAGGTACTGCCGACCTTGTACGATCCCCCTCGAATGGAAAAATTCAATTCCATGAGGATTTGGTTCACCCCACACGTACCCGTCATGGGCAACCTGCTTTTCTATGCTATATAGACTTGGATGTAACTATTCAGAGTGAGGATATTTTACATAGTGTGAATATTCCGTTAAAAAGCTTGATTCTAGTGCAAAATGATCAATATGTAGAATCCGAACAAGTAATTGCGGAGATTCGTGCCGGAAGGTCCACTTTGCATTTTAAAGAAAAGGTACAAAAGCATATTTATTCCGAATCAGACGGAGAAATGCACTGGAGTACTGATGTTTACCATGCGCCCGAATATCAATATGGTAATCTTCGTCGATTACCAAAAACAAGCCATTTATGGATATTGTCAGTAAGTATGTGCAGATCTAGTATAGCATCTTTTTCGCTTCACAAAGATCAAGATCAAATGAATATTTATTCTTTTTCTGTTGACGGAAGATATATCTTTGACCTCTCAATAGCTAATGATCAAGTAAGCCATAGACTCTTGGATACTTTTTGTAAAAAGGATAGGGAAATTCTTGATTATTTAACACCAGATCAAACCGTGTCCAACAGTCATTGGAATTTTGTCTATCCTTCTATTCTTCAAGATAATTCGGATTTGTTGTCGAAAAAGAGAAGAAATAGGTTCGTGATTCCATTACAATATCATCAGGAACAAGAAAAGGAGCTAATATCCTATTTTGGAATTTCGATTGAAATACCTTTTATGGGTCTTTTACGTAGAAATACCGTTTTTGCTTATTTTGACGATCCGCGATACAGAAAAGATAAAAGGGGTTCAGGAATTGTTAAATTTCGATATAGGACCCTAGAGGAAGAGTATAGGACTCGAGAGGAAGACTCAGAAGAAGAATATGAGAGCCTAGAAGACGAATATAAGACCCGAGAGGAAGAATATGAGAGCCTAGAAAATGAATATAAGACCCGAGAAGACGAATATGAAACCCGAGAAGATGAATATGGGATACTAGAGGACGAATATGAAACTCTAGAGGACGAATATGAAATCCTAGAAGAGGAATACGGGATCCTAGAGGACGAATATAGGACTCTAGAGAAAGACTCAGAGGAAGAATATGGGAGCCCAGAGAACCAATATAAGACCCAAGAGAACGAATATGGAATTCTCGAGGAAGACTTAGAAGAAGAATATGGGAGCCGTGAAGATGGTTCAGAGAACAAATATGGGGCTTTAGAAGAAGACTCAGAGGAAGACTCAGAGGAAGACTCAGAGGACGAATATGGGAGCCCAGAGGAAGATTCCCTCTTAAAAAAAGAAGGTTTTATCGAGCATCGAGGAACAAAAGAATTTAGTTTAAAATACCAAAAAGAAGTAGATCAGTTTTTTTTCATTCTTCAAGAACTGCATATCTTGCCGAGATCCTCATCCCTAAAGGTACTTGACAATAGTATTATTGGAGTGGATACACAACTCACAAAAAATACAAGAAGTCGACTAGGTGGATTGGTCCGAGTCAAGAGAAAAAAAAGCCATACGGAACTCAAAATCTTTTCCGGAGATATTTATTTTCCTGAAGAAGTGGATAAGATATTAGGCGGCAGTTTGATACCACCAGAAAGAGAAAAAAAAGATTCTAAGAAATCAAAAAAAATAAAAAATTGGGTTTATATTCAACGGAAAAAAATTCTCAAAAGCAAGGAAAAATTTTTTGTTTTGGTTCGACCTGCAGTCGCATATGAAATGGACGAAGGGATAAATTTAGCAACACTTTTCCCGCAGGATCTCCTGCAAGAAGAGGATAATCTCCAACTTCGACTTGCCAATTTTATTTCTCATGAAAATAGCAAGTTAACTCAAAGAATTTATCACACGAAGAGTCAATTTGTTCGAACTTGCTTAGTAGTGAATTGGGGACAAGAAGAAAAAGAGGGGGCTCGTGCTTCCCTTGTTGAGGTAAGAGCAAATGGTCTGATTCGGGATTTCCTAAGAATTGAGTTAGTCAAGTCCACTATTTCGTATACACGAAGAAGGTATGATAGGACAAGCGCAGGACCGATTCCCAATAATAGATCAGATCACAACAATGCCAATTCCTTTTATTCCAAGGCGAAGATTCAATCACTTAGCCAAGATCAAGAAGCTATTGGTACCTTGTTGAATCGAAATAAGGAATACCCTTCTTTGATGATTTTGCCGGCATCCAACTGTTCTCGAATTGGTTTATTCAAGAATTCCAAATATCCCAATGCGATAAAAGAATCAAATCCTAGAGTTCCTATTCGACAAATTTTTGGGCTCTTAGGCACTATTGTACCCAGTATATCTAATTTATCTTCATCTTACTTCTTATTAACGCATAATCAGATCTTGTTAAAAAAATACCTGTTCCTTGACAATTTGAAACAAATCTTCCAAGTCCTTCAAGGACTTAAATACTCTTTAATAGATGAAAATAAAAGGATTTCAAATATCGACAGTAACATCATGTTGGATCCATTCCATTTGAATTGGCGCTTTCTCCATCATGACTCCTGGGAGGAGACATCGGCAATAATTCACCTTGGACAATTTATTTGCGAAAATGTATTTCTATTTAAATCGCACATAAAAAAATCTGGTCAAATTTTCATTGTTAATATGGACTCCTTTGTTATAAGAGCAGCTAAGCCTTATTTGGCCACTATCGGAGCAACGGTTCATGGTCATTATGGAAAAATCCTTTACAAAGGAGATAGGTTAGTTACCTTTATATATGAAAAATCGAGATCTAGTGATATAACGCAAGGTCTTCCAAAAGTAGAACAAATCTTCGAAGCACGTTCAATTGATTCACTATCGTCGAATCTAGAACGGAGAATTGAGGATTGGAATGCGCGTATACCCAGAATTCTTGGGGTTCCCTGGGGATTCTTGATTGGAGCTGAGCTAACCATAGCCCAAAGTCGTATCTCTTTGGTTAATAAGATCCAAAAAGTTTATCGCTCCCAAGGGGTACAGATCCATAATAGACATATAGAAATTATTATACGCCAAGTAACATCAAAAGTACGGGTTTCCGAAGACGGAATGTCTAATGTTTTTTTACCTGGAGAATTAATAGGACTATTGCGCGCGGAACGGGCAGGGCGCGCTTTGGATGAATCGATCTATTATCGGGCAATCTTATTGGGAATAACAAGGGCTTCCCTGAATACCCAAAGTTTTATATCCGAAGCAAGTTTTCAAGAAACTGCTCGAGTTTTAGCAAAAGCTGCCCTACGAGGGCGTATTGATTGGTTGAAAGGCCTAAAAGAAAACGTAGTTCTGGGGGGGGTTATACCTGTTGGTACCGGATTCCAAAAATTTTTGCATCGTTCCCCACAAGACAAAAACCTTTATTTTGAAATTCAAAATAAAAATCTATTCACGTCGGAAATGAGAGATATTTTGTTTCTCCATACAGAATTAGTTTCTTCTGATTCTGACGTAACAAACAATTTCTATGAGACATCAGAACCCCTGTTTACCCCCATTTATACGATTTAAGGATAGATAAAGCAGATTTTTTTAATTTAAACAGGACTTTTGACATTAGAATACTAACAAGTCTAATTTTTATTTTGTATTTTAATAAGTATAAAGAAGTAAGTTAATTCATTAAGGCTGTGTTTATACCATGTATCAATGGTCAATTCTGAGTAGAAGGTTTCATCGGAACAATTAGTATTTATTTCAAGCTATTTCGGCTCTTTCTTAATTTTCAAAAAGAAATAAATTCTATAATGGTAAGACAAAAAAAAGATAAAAAAAGGAAGTGTGGAAAAAATGACAAGAAGATATTGGAACATCCATTTGAAAGAAATGATAGAAGCAGGAGTTCATTTTGGTCATGGTATTAAGAAATGGAATCCTAAAATGGCCCCTTACATCTCAGCAAAGCGTAAAGGTACTCATATTACAAATCTCGCTAGAACTGCTCGTTTTTTATCAGAAGCTTGTGATTTAGTTTTTGATGCAGCAAGTGAGGGAAAAAGCTTCTTAATTGTTGGTACCAAAAAAAGAGCAGCAGATTTAGTAGCATCAGCTGCAATAAGGTCTCGTTGTCATTATGTTAATAAAAAGTGGTTCAGCGGTATGTTAACGAATTGGTCGATTACCAAAACTAGACTTTCCCAATTTAGAGACTTAAGAGCAGAAGAAAAAATGGGAAAATTCCACCATCTCCCAAAAAGAGATGTGGCAATTTTAAAAAGAAAATTATCTACCTTGCAAAGATATCTTGGCGGGATCAAATATATGACGAGGTTGCCTGACATTGTAATTGTTCTTGATCAGCAAAAAGAGTATATAGCTCTTCGGGAATGTGCCATTTTGGGGATTCCCACTATTTCTTTAGTCGATACAAATTGTGACCCAGATCTCGCGAATATATCGATTCCTGCTAACGATGACACTATGACTTCAATTCGATTGATTCTTAACAAATTAGTATTTGCAATTTGTGAGGGCCGTTCTATCTATATAAGAAATCGTTGATTAAGATTAAGAAGAGTAGTTAATTCTTGAGCAACTGTGCAACAAATTTATGGGATCAGTTACTATTCTTTTTGGTTTTGCATAGATAAAAGAGGGATAATATTGATATATATTAGAGGGTATTGATATATATTATGATCTGATGTGATTTCTTGGTATCCTAAATATAAGATTAATACTTCAATCAAGTTGCTGAGTTAAGAAAGAGATGGTTGAATCAAAAGAATTCCTTTTTTGAAGTTCAATTTTTATCAGAGGACAATATGAATATTACACCATGTTCCATTAAAACACTCAAGGGGTTATATGATATCTCGGGTGTAGAAGTAGGCCAACACCTCTATTGGCAAATAGGAGGTTTCCAAATTCATGCCCAAGTACTTATCACTTCTTGGGTCGTAATTACTATCTTGCTAGGTTCAGTTATCATAGCTGTTCGGAATCCACAAACTATCCCGACCGACGGTCAGAATTTCTTCGAATATGTCCTTGAGTTTATTAGAGACTTGAGCAAAACCCAGATTGGGGAAGAATATGGTCCCTGGGTTCCCTTTATTGGAACTATGTTCCTTTTTATTTTTGTTTCGAATTGGTCGGGTGCTCTTTTACCTTGGAAAATTATAGAGTTACCCCATGGAGAATTAGCAGCGCCCACTAATGATATAAATACTACTGTTGCTTTAGCTTTACTCACATCAGCAGCATATTTTTATGCAGGTCTTAGCAAAAAAGGATTGAGTTATTTCGAGAAATATATTAAACCAACCCCAATCCTTTTACCAATTAACATCCTAGAAGATTTCACAAAACCATTATCGCTTAGTTTTCGACTTTTCGGGAATATATTGGCGGATGAATTAGTCGTTGTTGTTCTTGTCTCTTTAGTCCCCTTAGTAGTCCCTATACCAGTCATGTTTCTTGGATTATTTACAAGCGGTATTCAAGCTCTTATTTTTGCAACGTTAGCCGCAGCCTATATAGGTGAATCTATGGAGGGTCATCATTGAATTGCCTTATTTTTTAAATAGTATTTTTTTTTTAGCTTAGCCCAATTCATGCATGGTTGTGGTTGTAGGAAAGAAAATAAACTATATTACGGAATTGTTATAAACTATATTACGGAATTGTTAAAGTATATATGCATTCAGGAGAGCGGAATCCCGTTAGATCTATATCCTTAATGTCTATAAGACAGTCATCTTTTGTATGGCTTTCTAAAGAATCATTTTGGAATAGGATTCAATAGAAAATGAGAAAATAGGTAAGCAAAATAGAAGAAACAAATGTATATAGGGTTTTCTTTATTCCTAAGTTAGATTCATTCTCTAATCCGATATATGGAATTGGATTCCATATCCAGTTCTATGCAGCATATTGTTTGTTATTAATTGTATATCTTGATTTGATTCCTATTGGATTTGGATTAGTTCGATTTCAATAGGGGTTCTTCCTATATTTCGTCTTTTTTTTTAGTTATTTCTACCTAATAGAAATTAGAAGTAAGAATTTTTTGGTTAATTGTATCCTTAACCATTTTTTTTTTTGACACGAGGAACTCACCATGAATCCACTAATTGCTGCTGCTTCCGTTATTGCTGCTGGATTGGCCGTAGGACTTGCTTCCATTGGGCCTGGAGTCGGTCAAGGTACTGCTGCAGGACAAGCTGTAGAAGGTATTGCGAGACAGCCAGAAGCAGAAGGGAAAATACGAGGTACTTTATTGCTTAGTCTAGCTTTTATGGAAGCTTTAACAATTTATGGACTGGTTGTGGCACTAGCGCTTTTATTTGCGAACCCTTTTGTTTAATCCTAAAAAAGAGAAGGAGTCCTTTAGATTAGATACTTTTTTCTTTTTTTAGTAAATTGGTATTTTATTTGATTCTGTAATTCCAAGTATATCAATACTTTACTCCTATTTATTATATTATTCCGGAAATTTTGTATTTATCGGGACAGACAATACCCCAGGAATCCCGGGAAGGGCTGATTTGAGCATGATCCATTTATAAGATATGCTCGCCCTCTTCCTTCCCGTCCTTAGTTTAGGATAATGGAAAGCTTTTTTCCTTTTATTTTAAGAATTTTGAGAACATTTCAACAAAGAAGATCTTTCCCAGATCAAACGAGACCTAAGACTTAATCTAAAAGAAATTATTAGATTGAATTGAATCTATTTGCATTAAAAAAAATTGCATTAAAAAAACCGATCAAAAAAGGGCGAGCGAAGTAAGTGATTGAAAAGCTTTCTTCTTTGTTCGTCCTATCTATAAGAGGAGAGCGTATGAAAAATGTAACCCATTCTTTCGTTTTTTTAGCTCACTGGCCATTCGCTGGGAGTTTCGGGCTTAATACCGATATTTTAGCAACAAATCTAATAAATCTAACTGTAGTGGTTGGTGTATTGATTTTTTTTGGAAAGGGAGTGTGTGCGAGTTGTCTATTTCAAGAATAGATTGGATCTATCCGGCTGCACTTTAAAAAAATTTTTAGTATTTTTAGGATAAATAAGAAAAGGTGCAGGATCTCGACGAATTACTTCTGAATAACTTCAGAAATCATATGGAAGAACCATAGCATTTCGCGACTCATTGGTAAATTTACTTTGATTCTCTATAGACCAATAATGTGAGACCATTAACACGGTTAAAGCTAAACTGCTTGAAGTCTAGGCAAAAAG